AATCAAGGAACTGTTCGTACGTTGTTGGGTATAAACAAAGAATCTCAATTTTTTATAATTTTGTCATCATCCAATTGTTTTCGAATAGGTCCATTCCCATCCAAAGGTGTAAAATCTCACAAAGAATCAATTCAAAAAGATTCCCTAAGTTCAATTAGGAATTCGTTTGGTTCTTTAGGGACAGCCCTTCCAATTTCTAATTTTTTTTCATTTTACCGTTTAATAACTCATAATCAGATCTCGGTAATTAATTATTTGCAACTTGACAATTTAAAACAAACCTTTCAACTAATTAAATTTCCGTATTATTTAATGGATGAAAATGGAAAAATTTATAATCCCGATCCATGCAGTAACATCATTTTGAATCCATTGAAATTGAATTGGTATTTTCTTCATTATAATTTTTGTGAAGAGACATCCACAAAAATTTATCTTGGACAATTTGTTTGTGAAAATGTATGTATGACCAAAAATGGACCATACTTAAAATCGGGTCAAGTTATAATTGTTCAATTTGACTCCGTAGTAATAAGATTGGCTAAGCCCTATTTGGCTACTCCGGGAGCAACAGTTCATGGTCATTATGGAGCAATCGTTTATGAGGGGGATACATTAGTTACATTTATATATGAAAAATCGAGGTCTGGTGACATAACGCAAGGTCTTCCAAAGGTGGAACAAGTTTTAGAAGTTCGTTCCATTGATTCAATATCTATGAATCTAGAAAAGAGGATTGATGGTTGGAACGAACGTATAAGACGAATTCTTGGAATTCCTTGGGGATTCTTGATTGGGGCTGAGCTAACTATAGCGCAAAGTCGTATCTCTTTGGTTAATAAGATCCAAAAGGTTTATCGATCACAAGGGGTGCAGATACATAATAGGCATATAGAAATTATTGTACGTCAAATAACATCAAAAGTCTTGGTTTCAGAAGATGGAATGTCTAATGTTTTTTTGCCCGGAGAACTTATTGGATTGTTTCGGGCAGAACGAACGGGGCGCGCTTTGGACGAAGCAATATGTTATCGAGCTACCTTATTGGGAATAACTCGAGCATCTTTGAATACGCAAAGTTTTATATCCGAAGCGAGTTTTCAGGAAACTGCTCGAGTTTTAGCAAAAGCGGCTCTCCGGGGCCGTATCGATTGGTTGAAAGGACTAAAAGAAAATGTTGTTCTAGGGGGAATGATACCGGTTGGGACCGGATTCAAAGGAGTCGTACACCATTCAAGTCAACATAAAGGTATTCCGTTGAAAACAAAAAAAAAGAATCTATTCGAGGGAGAAATGAGAGATATTTTGTTTTACCACAGAGAATTATTTGATTCTTATCTTTCAAAGAATTTCTGTGATAGATCAAAACAACAATGATTTTTGGGGTTTAATAGAATAGATTCATCTTTTTTATCTTTTATGTATTTGTTATGGGTATTTAATTTAGTAATAAAAAAATTAGTAATAAAATAAAGAAATTCAAAAAATAACGAAATAGAAAGGAATTAATGGTTTGCGTTGTATATCAATGGCCAATCCGTGGTAGAAAAGAAGGTTCCCTTGGAACAATTATTTATTTCAGAATACCTCATCTCTTTATTAAAAAAAGAGAAAGTGTGGGGAGAAATGACAAGAAGATATTGGAACATCAATTTGGAAGAGATGATGGAAGCGGGAGTTCATTTTGGTCACGGTACTCGTAAATGGAATCCTAGAATGTCGCCTTATATCTCTGCAAAATGTAAAGGTATTCATATTATAAATCTTACTAGAACTGCTCGTTTTTTATCAGAGGCTTGTGATTTAGTTTTTGATGCATCAAGTAGAGGAAAACAATTTTTAATTGTAGGGACAAAAAATAAAGCAGCTGATTCAGTAGCATGGGCTGCAATAAGGGCTCGCTGTCATTATGTTAATAAAAAGTGGCTGGGGGGTATGTTAACGAATTGGTCCACGACAGAAACGCGACTTCAAAAATTCAGGGACTTGAGAATGGAACAAAAGACAGGGAGACTCGCTCGTCTTCCAAAGAGAGACGCAGCCGTGTTGAAGAGACAATTATCTCACTTGCAAACATATTTGGGCGGGATCAAGTATATGACAGGATTACCGGATATTGTAATCATCGTTGATCAACAAGAAGAATATACAGCCCTTCGAGAATGTATTACTTTGGGAATTCCAACGATTTGTTTAATCGATACAAATTGTGACCCGGATCTCGCAGATATTTCGATTCCGGCAAACGATGACGCTATAGCTTCAATTCGATTAATTCTTACTAAATTAGTATTTGCAATTTGTGAAGGTCGCTCTAGCTATATAAGAAATCCTTAATTCATAATAAAATCAAAAATGGATTTGCTAAGTTCTATATCGGTTCCTATATCCTGAATCTCAAAAACTAGTTAAAAACTTGGAATATGATATTATTTAATTTTATTTAATTAATCGGTATTTTAAATAGAAAATTAAAGTAAACAAGTCGAGAAAGAGATGGTTGAATCAAAATAATTTTTTTTTTTAAGTTATATTTCTGTCAGAGGACAATATGAATATTCCATCATATTCACTTAACACACTAAAGGGGTTATATGATATATCTGGTGTGGAAGTAGGCCAACATTTCTATTGGCAAATAGGAGGTTTCCAAATTCATGGCCAAGTACTTATAACTTCTTGGGTTGTAATTGCTATCTTATTAGGTTCAGCTGCTATAGCTGTTCGGAGTCCACAAACTATTCCGACTGGCGGTCAAAATTTCTTTGAATATGTCCTTGAATTCATTCGAGACGTGAGCAAAACTCAAATTGGAGAAGAGTATCGTCCTTGGGTTCCCTTTATTGGGACTATGTTTCTATTTATTTTTGTTTCGAATTGGTCAGGGGCTCTTTTGCCTTGGAAAATCATACAGTTACCTCATGGGGAGTTAGCCGCACCCACCAATGATATAAATACGACTGTTGCTTTAGCTTTACTCACGTCAGTAGCCTATTTCTATGCGGGTCTTACAAAAAGAGGATTAAGTTATTTTGGTAAATACATTCAACCAACCCCAATTCTTTTACCCATTAACATCTTAGAAGATTTCACAAAACCTCTATCACTTAGTTTTCGACTTTTCGGAAATATATTAGCGGATGAATTAGTAGTTGTTGTTCTTGTTTCTTTAGTACCTTTAGTGGTTCCTATACCTGTCATGTTTCTTGGATTATTTACAAGTGGTATTCAGGCTCTTATTTTTGCAACTTTAGCTGCAGCTTATATAGGCGAATCCATGGAGGGTCATCATTGATTAGTGTTAGGACGAGTCTATCGTTTAGTTTAGATCCAGGTAATATATCTATGTATCAAGATATTCTATCAAGATAATCTATGTTATCTAGAACATATAAATGTCAAAATTCATACAGTCTAACCAGAATAGAAAAAAAAATATTCGAGCGAGAAGTGTAAAATAAAAAAGAAAAGAAGGCGTTGGTTAGTAGAGAGGGGGTGCCGCAGGTATGTGGAATCTAATGACTATTAAGTTAATTCTTTCAGATTAGATCGTTCGAAGAATGATTAGAAAATTCGATTGAATTAAAAATAGAATCGCCGGTTTACGTTATTGAAGAAACATATGTATATTTTATATTAGAGATTGGCAAGTTATATATGAATGAATATTTCATTTGCCCTACTTAAATTTCGGATACCAACTGAAGTCCTTCCGTTTTGTTTAGGACTGCGAATTGAATGAATAAACAGATAAAATAACGAAAAAGATCGAAGAATGATTAATGATTAGAAAAAATAAATGGAAAACTCGGGTTGTATTAATTCAGAAAGACTCAACAAATAGGAACTAAAAAAAGATTAAGTCTTTCTAATGATCGAATGATTCAATAATATTATTATTTATTATTTCAATTTGGCGTTTTTATTTTAGTTATTTCGACTGGATGAATATTACTAACGGAATAATTAAGTCCTAATGCATTGGTTGATTGTATCATTAACCATTTCTTTTTTTTTGTGTGTGAGGAACTTATCATGAATCCATTGATTTCTGCCGCTTCCGTTATTGCTGCTGGATTGGCTGTAGGGCTTGCTTCTATTGGACCTGGAGTTGGTCAAGGTACTGCTGCGGGACAAGCTGTAGAAGGTATTGCGAGACAGCCCGAAGCAGAGGGAAAAATACGAGGTACTTTATTACTTAGTTTAGCTTTTATGGAAGCTTTAACAATTTATGGATTGGTTGTAGCATTAGCGCTTTTATTTGCGAATCCTTTTGTTTAATCTCAAAAAAGAAATATGATAAATACATATTTCTTTTATAGTCTTGGATTTGCAGGTTGCTTTTTCACATTTCTAGTAAAATATCGCTCCTACACAATTACTCATTCGTTGCGAAAATAACCCACGGGAAGGACTTATTTGAGGATGAAGAATTAGTGTTACCCACTCGCTTTCTTCCTTCCTTCCCCTTCTTAGTTCCAAGGCGAAGTCTTGCAACAAAGGAGGTATTTCGCAATTCGCATGAAACCTAGTACCTAATTAATATTAAGAATTCTATTCCAAAAAATTAAGTATTATTCTTATTGGAACTTAGGGAATCTCAATATAAAATAAATAAAAAATTATTTTTCAAAACTTTTTTTATTTATTTTATATTTATTAAGTACCAACGAAGTGAAATAATACAATGATTTTTTTAGTTTATTTATAAGAGGAGATCATATGAAAAATGTAACCGATTCTTTCGTTTTCTTGGGTCACTGGCCATCCGCCGGGAGTTTCGGGTTTAATACCGATATTTTAGCAACAAATCTAATAAATCTAAGTGTAGTTCTTGGTGTATTGATTTTTTTTGGAAAGGGAGTGTGTGCGGGTTGTTTATTTCAAAAATAGGTTGGATTCAACCAACTGTACCTCTTTTTGTCTTTATAATTAAAGCGAAATTCTAAGGTGCATGATTTCACGAATGACTTCTGAATCAATAATAAATAAAGAAATCA